TTTTTATTTTTTTATCTAAATGTAATTGAATATGGCCCTTTAAAAGGGGAAGAGGGAATGTTTTCTTTTATGATTTTTGTTCAAAAAATTGAGGATTTTGGATTTTTTTTACCCTTTTTTTAAAAACCCAAAACCCTTAATTTTATGAACAAAAAGTAAATTGTTCAGAAGGTGTAATTTTTTGTTAAAAATTTGGGTGTATAATAAGAGCTTATATTATATACATCATATTTATATACCTATTATGTTTATAGTTAAAGGCAAAAAATAGATATATTTAATATTAAATTCTTATTTATATATAGATTATATATATAAACTTAATTGTTATTATATAATTATTTATATATTAATAAGAATTTAATTTATATATGATTAATTATTAATTATATTAAAAATTAAATTTTATATTATATAAATAAATATATAAATATAATTATTATTTAATTAAATATATATATTAAATTAAGTTCTTATTAACAAGAGGTTATTAATTTAAATAATAAATTAATGGGATGATCCTCATTTTATAAATAAGAAAAAAATGAGGATCATCCATTAAGATAAAAAATCCATTTGAAAAAGTAAATATTAAGTCTTTCCAATAAACTTTAACTAATTTTACTATTAATAGTTCAGTTATTTAAATTATATATTTAATGGTTTTATTGAGTAGGTTATTTAGTTATTTTTATTAAAATAAACAAATTTAGTTATTTATTTAATAAATGGGGCAGATTTATTAGATGAATAGTTAATAAGTTAATTTGAATATAATATAATTTTTATTTTAATATTTAAAGTTGGTTAGGTAAATTTATTGTCGTTTAATCAGTTTATTTAATAAATGGAGCAGATTTATTATAATAAGTTGTTAAATAGTATTTATACCGCAAACTTTAGGCAAATGGTATGTGTTTGTTGATTATTGATTAATTATCATGTTATATGAAGATTTAGATTTTTTTTAGGGAGGGAATTTGACTGTTTAATCAGGTGGAGAGGTAAGTAAGAAAGTCTATTTAAAATTTGGCTTTTGATTTTGTTTAAAAAAATTTTTTGGGCCCCCCTATTTGTTATTTTTCAACTTTCTAATATACACTTAATTAACTATTGAGTTGAATGATTTAAGGCAAAGTCTTTTTTTTGTCTAAGTCCTTAAAGTTTTATTCTTGCTTAATAATTTACTTCAAATTTATTTTACATGTGAGTTTTTGCGTGCGTTATAGTTTTTCTTAAAGAAATTTTAAAGGTTATTGATTCGCAGTATTTAATTTTATTAATCAAGGTAACTTGGAATTAGTAATTTTTGTTAGTACCGGCAAAAGTCGTGCCAGCCGCCGCGGTTATACGAAGGGTGCAAGTGAATATTTTTAGTGTATAGTTAAGTGATATATAAGGAAGGTAAAAGTGAATTTATTAGGTGAAATTTTAAATTTAAATAACTTCTTTAAAGGTTGTTGAAGCTGTGAAATTTAAAGATTAAACTAGGATTATTATACCCTATTATTTTAAACGTTAAATATAAATACTTGAGTAGTAATAGTTATATTCTTGAAACTCAAAGAATTTGGCGGTGTTTTAGTCCTTTCAGAGGAACCTGTCCCGTAATCGATAGCCCACGTTAGACCTTACTTAATTTAGTAATCAGCTTGTATACCGCCGTCGTCAGAATGTCCTTAGAGGGAGAAAATTTTCTTGAATTTTAATTAGAAATGATGTCAGGTCAAGGTGCAGTTAATAATTAAGTGGTGATGGGTTACAATAAATTTATTTATTATGGATAATGATTTGTAATAGTTGTTTGAAGGTGGATTTGATGGTAATTATATTAAGTTTATTTAATTGATTTTGGCTCTAAAACATGCACACATCGCCCGTCGCTCTCGTTAATTAAGGCGAGATAAGTCGTAACATAGTAGGTGTACCGGAAGGTGCCCCTGGAAAGTTTCAAGGCAGAGCTTGATTAGTTAAGCATTTCATTTACACTGAGAAGTCACTGTGCAATTCAGTTTGTTTTGATAATTGTGAATTTACAGAATTATTTTGTTTAAAGATGTTTATTAATAAAATCATTTTTTTTTATGTAGGGTTTTTGTATAGGTTATAGATAAAATTTTTAATGTGATAGTTAAATTGTATTGTGAGAGGTTATTGAAATAAGTTGAAAATGTAATTAAGTGAAAGTAGATTTAATTTATTGTACCTTGTGTATCAGGGTTTATCAAAAAGTTTATAAATATTTATAGATCCCGATTTAAAGAGAGCTAATTATTTTTGTTAGTTGATGTGGAATAATCATTAATAAAAGATGATTAGTCATGAAATGTTATTCGTTCTTTAAGATATCTGGTTTTTCAAGAAATGAATTTAATTCAGTTATTAAATATTATTTATCTAATTTTTTAGGTGAATATAATTTGATAAAAATGTATTGGGGGATAAGCTTCAATACATAATTTATAAAATGGAATTTTATGTAAAAATTTAGTAGGCTTAGAATTAGCCATCAATTTAAGGATGTTATAATTTATTTTTTATTAAATATAATTTTATGATGTAATTTAAATAGTATATTGAAATGTAACTTTTAATTTTTTAAGGTTGGTAATAATGATAAAATTAGTATAAATAATTGTTTTTTATTATGTAATTGAAAGGTTATATTAAGGAATTAGGCAAATTAATGCTCGCCTGTTTAACAAAAACATGTCCTCTAGATGATAATTTGAGGTCTGACCTGCCCACTGAATATAAGATTTGAAGGGCCGCGGTATTTTGACCGTGCAAAGGTAGCATAATCATTAGTCTTTTAATTGAAGGCTAGAATGAATGGTTGGACGAGGTATTGACTGTCTCAGTATAATTGAAATTAGAATTTAACATTTAAGTCAAAAGGCTTAAATATATTTAAAGGACGAGAAGACCCTATAGAGCTTGATATTTAAAAGTTATTATTTATTTGGTTGTATTTTTATAATAGTTTAATAAGTATTTTGTTGGGGTGACAGGAAGATATAATAAACTCTTTTTATTTTATTACATTGATATATGAATTGTTGATCCATTATTAGTGATTATAAGACTAAGTTACCTTAGGGATAACAGCGTAATCTTTTTCGAGAGTTCTTATCGACAAAAAGGGTTGCGACCTCGATGTTGGATTAAGGGTAATTTTGGGTGTAGATGTTCAAAGTTTAGGTCTGTTCGACCTTTAAATCCTTACATGATCTGAGTTCAGACCGGTGTAAGCCAGGTCGGTTTCTATCCTTAATAAAAATTGATGTTTTAGTACGAAAGGACCAATCATTGGGAATAAATTTTCTTATTAGTTGATTAATATTAAGTGATCTATTTTGGCAGATAAGTGCAATGGGTTTAGAATCCATTTATGTAAAGGGATTTTACAGATAGAACTTGTTTTTATATGATATGATTTTACCTTTAGTAGGGGCATTAATTTTAATTATTTGTGTATTAGTTGGAGTAGCTTTTTTAACTTTATTAGAGCGTAAGGTTTTGGGATATATTCAGATTCGTAAGGGTCCTAATAAGGTTGGATTTGCTGGTATTCCTCAACCTTTTTGTGATGCAATTAAATTATTTACTAAGGAGCAGACGTATCCTGTTACTTCAAATTATTTACCTTATTATTTTTCACCTATTTTTAGTTTGTTCTTGGCGTTATTGGTTTGAATAATTATTCCTTATTTAAGAGGTTTATTTACTTTTAATTTAGGTTTATTATTTTTTTTATCTTGTACAAGTTTGGGGGTGTATACTGTAATAATTGCAGGATGGTCTTCTAATTCTAATTATGCATTATTAGGAGGTTTACGAGGGGTTGCTCAAACTATTTCTTATGAAGTTAGTTTGGCGTTGATTTTGTTATCATTTGTTTTTTTAATTGGGGGGTATTGTTTAATAGATTTTTTGATGTATCAAAAGTATTTATGATTTGTGGTTATAACTTTTCCTTTGGCTTTAAGTTGATTTGCTTCATGTTTGGCTGAGACTAATCGTACTCCTTTTGATTTTGCGGAAGGTGAGTCTGAGCTTGTATCTGGGTTTAATGTGGAGTATAGAAGAGGGGGATTTGCTTTAATTTTTTTAGCAGAATATGCAAGCATTTTATTTATAAGAATGCTTTTTGTTGTTATTTTTTTGGGATGTAATATTTATTCTTGGGAGTTTTTTGTCAAGTTAGCTTTTATTTCTTTTATATTTATTTGGGTTCGAGGTACACTTCCTCGTTTTCGATATGATAAATTGATATATTTAGCTTGAAAGAGTTTTTTACCTTTATCTTTAAACTACTTATTTATATTTGTTGGATTAAAACTTTTAATTATATCTATCTTATTTTAGTGTATTTTTTTTAGTAAATTTAAGTTAATAGAAGATTTAAACTTCTGTCTTATGTTTTCAAAACATATGCTTTACAATAAGCTTATTAACTACTTAAGTAAGTTATCTCATAATTTGAACATTAAGGGATTTAGGATATAGTAAAGGAAGTATAATACAGTTAAGATTTGTCCAACAAGAATATATGGGTCTTCGACTGGACGAGCTCCAATTCAGGTTAATAAAATAACAATAACTAATAAAAATCAAAATATAATTTGGTTAATTGGATAAAATTGTATACCTCGAAAATTTCTTTTATTAGAAAATGGTAGAATTAATAAAATAGCAATAGATAAAATAAGGGCAATAACTCCTCCTAATTTGTTGGGAATAGAGCGTAAAATAGCGTAAGCAAATAAGAAGTATCATTCAGGTTGGATATGAACTGGGGTAACAAGGGGATTAGCTGGGATAAAGTTATCAGGGTCACCTAATATATAAGGTTCTAGAAGAGTTAAAAGGGTTAAAATTATAATTAATACTAAAAATCCTACAACATCCTTGAAGGTAAAATATGGATGAAAGGGGATTTTATCTACGTCACTATTTAATCCTAAGGGATTATTTGATCCTGTTTGGTGTAAGAATAGTAAGTGAATTAATACGGCAGCAGCTACAATAAAGGGTAAGACAAAATGAAATGTAAAGAATCGGGTTAAGGTAGCATTATCTACAGCAAATCCCCCTCATACTCACTGAACTATGTCAATACCTAGATAGGGGACAGCTGATAATAAATTTGTAATAACTGTGGCTCCTCAAAATGATATTTGTCCTCAGGGTAATACGTATCCTATAAAAGCTGTACCTATAACAAGAAATAAAATGATTACTCCAATTATTCAAGTGTGTATAAATATATATGATCCATAGTATATTCCTCGGCCAGTATGTAGATATAGACAGATAAAAAAGAATGAAGCTCCATTAGCATGAAGAGTTCGTAAAAGTCAACCATAATTTACATCTCGGCAAATATGAGCTACTCTTGAGAGAGCTAAATCAATATGAGCTGTATAATGTATTGCTAAGAATAATCCAGTAGCGATTTGAACTACTAAGCATAATCCTAGTAAGGAACCAAAGTTTCATCATGCAGAAATGTTGACAGGAGCAGGTAAGTCTACTAATGCATTGTTAGCAATTTTAAATAAGGGATGTCTGGTTCGTAAGGGTTTATTCATTAGTTTTTTTGTCGTAAAGGTCCATAAAAAATTCTTGTGATTTTTACTACAGCAATTAGAGTTAAGAATAAGTAAACCACTAATATTAGAGTAATAAGTCTAGTGGGTTGATTATAGAGTTTTATTAAAGAGGTAATTGATTCTTCTTGATAAATTATTAAATTTGAAATTGTTATTATATCATTTCTTACGATACTTGTTAATCAAGGTAAGGGGTCTAAAAATATTATTAGTATTAATATAAATATAAAGGGGCCTGAAGTTAAAATAAGGGTTGATATTGATAAAGAAAATATTTCATTTGAGGCTAGTCTTGTTACATAAATAAATAAAACTAATAGCCCTCCGAGGAAGACTAAAAATAAGATGTAAGAAAATCAAAATCTTTGAGTTATGAATCCTGTTATTAGACAAATTACTAGTGTTTGGAGTAATAATATAAGACCTATAGCTAACGGATGATTTATTTGAGTGAAGATAATTCTTAAAATTGATCTAGCAGTTATAATGATTAAATGGGAAATGCAGAGAATAGTTTATTTAAAATATTAGTTTTGGGGATTAATGATAGGGGGTTTCTCTTTTCTCTGAAAGTTCTAAAAGGTCCAGGCCTTAATTTTTGATTTACAAGACCAATGTTTTCTTTAAACTATTAAAACTAATGTTAACATCTTTTTATTGAGCATTTCCTTTATTTTTATTTATGTGCGGGGGTTGAGTATTTACTTCAAAGCGGAAGCATTTATTGTTAACTTTATTAAGTCTAGAATTTATTGTTTTAAGATTATTTTTAATTTTATTTATTTATTTAAATTTATTAAATTATGAATTATTTTTTAGAATAGTATTTTTAACTTTTTCAGTTTGTGAAGGAGCTTTGGGATTATCAATTTTGGTTTCGATAATTCGAACTCATGGAAATGATTATTTTCAGTCTTTTAGAGTTTTGCAATGTTAAAATTATTAGTTTCTTTAGTTTTTTTGATCCCCTTATGTTTTATGAAAAATATGTGATGAACGGTTCAGTCAATTTTGTTTCTATTAACTTTTATATTTATATTAAGTAATGTATTTAGAACTTTTTTTGGTAATTTAAGTTATTTTATAGGATGTGATATTCTTTCTTATGGTCTAATTTTATTAAGTTTTTGAATTTGTGTTTTAATAATAACTGCTAGAGAATCAGTTTATCGTACTCGTAATTATGAGGGATTTTTTTTATTTATAATTATTATATTATTAATTTTACTTTATTGTACATTTAGTACAATAAATTTATTTATATTTTATTTGTTCTTTGAAAGCAGCTTGATTCCGACGTTATTTTTAATTTTGGGGTGAGGGTATCAGCCTGAACGGTTGCAAGCAGGGGTGTATTTACTTTTTTATACCTTATTAGCTTCTTTACCTTTATTAGTAGGTATTTTTTATTTATATTCATTGAATAGAACTTTATATTTTCCTTTAATAAATAAGATTAGAATTTCTCATATTATTTGTTATTTAGGATTAATTTTAGCATTTTTAGTAAAAATACCAATATTTTTAGTTCATTTGTGACTTCCTAAGGCTCATGTTGAAGCTCCTGTCTCTGGGTCGATAATTTTGGCTGGTGTGTTATTAAAGCTTGGGGGATATGGATTATTGCGTATTTTTAAAATTTTATTAATTGCTGGTTTATCATTTAATTTTGTATGAGTGGGTATTAGATTAGTAGGTGGAGTATTAGTTAGTTTAATTTGTTTACGTCAGACTGATCTTAAGGCTTTAATTGCTTATTCTTCTGTAGCTCATATGGGGATTGTTCTAGGAGGTCTAATAACTTTAAGTTATTGAGGATTTTGTGGATCTTTTACGTTAATGATTGCTCATGGTCTTTGTTCTTCGGAATTATTTTGTTTAGCAAATATTTCTTATGAACGTTTAGGAAGACGAAGTTTGTTAATCAATAAGGGATTAATGAATTTTATGCCAAGTATGACATTATGATGATTTTTATTAAGTTCATGTAATATAGCGGCACCTCCTTCTTTAAATTTATTAAGAGAAATTAGTTTATTAAATAGTTTAGTTGGTTGGACTTGATCAACTATATTGATGTTAAGATTTTTATCATTTTTTAGAGCTGCGTATACTTTATATTTGTACTCTTATAGACAACATGGAAAGATTTATTCTGGAGTTTATTCGTGTTGTATAGGTTATTCTCGAGAGTATTTATTATTATTTTTACATTGAGTTCCTTTAAATTTATTGATTTTAAAGAGAGAGCCATGTATATTATGGTTATAAATAATCACTTAGGTAGTTTAATAAAAACTTTGATTTGTGGTGTCAAGGATATGGGATAAGTCTCATCTTAGGTCGTGTTATGGTCCTTGTCTCTTTGTTTAATTAGATTTATTTTTTTGTTTATTATTTCTTTATTTTTAGTTATTACAGGATTTTATTTTGTAATACAAGATTTGGTATATTTTATTGAGTGAGAGGTATTATCTATAAATTCAGGGAGTATTGTTATGACTTTTTTATTTGATTGAATATCTTTAATTTTTATAGGATTTGTATTATTTATTTCTTCATTAGTGATTTATTATAGTCAGGAATATATGGATGGAGATTTAAATATTAACCGTTTTATTATTTTGGTATTAATGTTTGTTTTATCAATAATGTTTCTGATTATTAGACCTAACCTGATTAGAATTTTATTAGGGTGAGATGGTTTAGGATTAGTATCATATTTATTAGTAATTTATTATCAGAATGTGAAATCATATAATGCTGGGATATTAACTGCTCTTTCTAATCGTATTGGAGATGTTGCTTTACTATTAGCTATTGCTTGAATATTAAATTTTGGTAGTTGAAATTATATCTATTATTTGGAATGTAGAAAAAGAAGAACTGAAATATTAATTATTGGTAGATTAGTTATATTGGCTGCAATAACTAAGAGAGCTCAAATTCCTTTTTCTTCATGATTGCCAGCTGCTATAGCAGCTCCAACACCAGTGTCTGCTTTAGTTCATTCTTCAACTTTAGTAACGGCTGGAGTCTATTTATTAATTCGATTTAATGTTTTATTAGCTAATAGTTCATTAGGATCTTTTTTATTATTATTTGCAGGATTGACTATATTTATAGCCGGCTTAGGGGCTAATTTTGAATTTGATTTAAAAAAGATTATTGCTTTATCTACATTAAGACAATTAGGATTAATAATGAGAATTTTAGCTATAGGTTTCCCAAAGCTAGCATTTTTTCATTTATTAACTCATGCATTATTTAAGGCTTTATTATTTATATGTGCTGGGGCGATTATTCATAATATGAAGGATTCTCAGGATATTCGATTTATAGGAGGGTTAGTCGTTCAAATACCTTTGACATCTTCTTGTTTTAATTTGTCTAATTTGGCTTTATGTGGTATACCTTTTTTGGCGGGATTTTACTCAAAGGATTTAATTTTGGAAATTGTGTCATTAAGATATTTAAATGTTTTTAGCTTTATTTTATATTTTTTTTCTACTGGGTTAACGGTATGTTATTCATTACGATTGGTGTATTATTCTATAAGAGGTGATTTTAATGTAAATTCTTTACATCCATTAAATGATGAGGGTTGAACTATATTGAAGGGAATAATAACTTTATCTTTAATAGCTGTTTTAGGGGGTAGTTTATTGAGATGAACTTTATTTCCTACACCTAGAATGATTTGTTTACCTTTATCTTTAAAAACTTTAGCTTTAAGTGTTAGAGTTATTGGGGGATGATTAGGTTATGAGTTGGCAAAATTTTCTTTGAGTTATGAATTACAAACTTTACGGTTTCATTTTATAACAAGTTTTATAGGTTCAATATGATTTCTCCCTTTTTTATCGACTTATGGGGTGAGTTATACTCCTTTACAATTAGGAAGTTATGTATTTAAATCTTTTGATCAAGGATGAAGTGAGTATTGTGGAGCTCAAGGATTATATAAAACGTTTACTTCTTGATCAACTATTAATCAGGGGTGACAAAATAATGATTTAAAGACATATTTAATTAGTTTTATATTATGAATTATTATTTTGCTAGTCTTGGTTGCTTTATATTCAAGTAGCTTATAAATAGAGCATGACACTGAAGATGTTAGGGAGATTAATGTAATCTTTGAATAGATTGTATTTATAAAAGTAAAGCCTTTATTTTTACAGTGAAAATGTAATGTTTTGAATTAAACTATATAAATAGAAATATAAACGGAATTTAACCGCTAAAGAGAAAAGTTAGCAGCTTTTTCTTGAACATCATATTTCCTTAATTGGAATAAGTTATTCAATTATATCATTAACAGTGATATGCCTCTATTTGGCTTCAATTAATAAGAATAAGGATAACTGAGTTATCTAGATTCAGGTCGAAACTGAGTGCAAAAAATCGCTTCTTATTCTAAGACAGATTGAATCTCAATACTTTTTGGATGCAAACCAAATGTTATACTTAACTACAGTCCTATTCGGCTCATTCTAGAGCTCCTTGGTTTCATTCATGATAGAGGCCAATTAATAGAATGGCTAAAAAGAAAAATCTTACTGTTAATCAAATTAATAATCTTGATGATGGTAAGATAATGATTATTGGAAGTAGAAGAGCAATTTCAACATCAAAAATTAAGAAAATCACAGCGATTAAGAAGAATCGTAAAGAAAACGGAAGTCGTGAGGATCTTTTAGGGTCAAATCCACATTCAAAAGGGGATCTTTTTTCTCGATCAATAATAGATTTTTTAGAAAGAATTGATGCTAAGGATATAACAATAATAGAAAGTGTAATAATAATTGTTGCAATTGCTGAAATAGATAAAATTATTTGTCCTGAAGATATTCAGACCTTTTGATTGGAAGTCAAATATACTTATTATACTAGACAAATTAGCTACCTCATCAGTAAATTGAGATATATAAAAATAATCAAACTACATCAACAAAGTGTCAATATCAAGCAGCTGCTTCAAATCCAAAATGATGATTTACAGAAAAATGGAAGGAAGCATGTCGAATTAGGCAAATTAGAAGGAAAGTTGTTCCAATAAGGACATGTAATCCATGGAAGCCTGTAGCTACAAAAAATGTTGATCCGTAAACAGCATCTGAAATAGCAAAAGGGGCTTCAATATATTCATAGGCTTGTAAAATAGTAAAGTAAATACCTAAAATTACTGTAAAAAATAGGCCTTGAAGACTTTGACTATGATTACCTTCTATTAGGCCATGATGAGCTCATGTTACTGTAACACCAGAGGCTAAAAGGATAGCTGTATTTAGAAGTGGAATTTGTAAAGGATTAAATGGAATAATTCCTACCGGAGGTCATATTACACCTAATTCAGTTGTAGGGGCAAGACTTCTGTGGAAGAATGCTCAAAAAAAAGACAAGAAAAAGAATACTTCAGATACAATAAATAAAATTATTCCTCATCGTAATCCTAAAGTGACTGGATAGGTGTGAAGTCCTTGGAATGTTCCTTCTCGTGTGATATCACGTCATCATTGGATTATAGTAAGAGTAGTAATTAATAAACCTAGGGCTAATAATGATGAATTGTAATGGTGGAATCATTTAAGAAGTCCTGAAACAGTAACTAAAGCTCCGAGAGCTCCAGTTAAGGGTCAAGGTCTTTGATCTACAAGATGATAAGGATGGTTAGCGTGTGTTGACATTAATTTACTTCGCTAGAATATAAAGTTCTTAAAACAGCAAAAACGTAAGATTGAATGATAGCCACAGCAGATTCTAGGACTAATAAAGCAATCTGAGCTACAATGAGTAATGATAGAATTGAGTAAGTTAAGCTTGGGCCAGTATTACCTAATAAAGTTAGTAATAAGTGTCCAGCAATTATATTTGCAGCCAATCGGACAGCAAGTGTTCCTGGGCGAATTACATTTCTAATAGTTTCAATACATACTATAAATGGTATTAAAACTGCTGGAGTTCCTTGAGGAACTAAATGAGCAAATATATGTTGAGTGTGATTAATTCAACCGTAAATTATAAATCTTAATCAAAGAGGTAAAGCTAAGGCTAAGGTTAAAGTTAAATGACTTGAACTAGTAAAAACATAAGGGAAAAGGCCTAGGAAATTATTGAATAAAATTAATGAAAATAAAGAGATGAATATAAATGTTCTTCCTGCATGACCAGTTGGGCCTAATAATGTTTTAAATTCATTATGAAGTGTTAATAAAATTTTATTTCAAATTAAAGTATATCGTGATGGCATAAATCAGTAAATTGAGGGAATCAGAGTTAGTCCTAAAATTGTACTAATTCAGTTTAAGGAAAGATTTAATACGCTTGTCGAAGGATCAAAAACGGAAAAAAGGTTTGTTATCATTTTCAGTTTATGGGAGTTTGTCTAATAGACTTGGCTCGAGTTTCAGGTGTATTGGGTAAAAATGAATAATAATTTATACAATTAAAAATTAATAAAATTAATGAAAAAGCAATAAATAAAGTTAATCAACTAATTGGGGCTATTTGTGGAATTAAAGAATACTAGGCTAGTACTAGTAATTTTAGCATGACATACTAATGTTAATTTAACTAATTCTTTCATCAGAAGTAATTGCGAGATTACTATAAAATGGTTTAAGAGACCAATACTTGCTTTCAGTCATCTGATGAAGCTTCACTTAAGGAAGAGACTCAATTAATGAAAATATTAGTTGGAACACTTTCAATTACAATAGGTATAAATCTATGATTAGCTCCACAGATTTCTGAACATTGACCAAAGAATAAGCCAGGACGAAGGAGAGTAAAATGAGTTTGATTTAGTCGTCCTGGTGTAGCATCCACCTTTACTCCGAGGGCTGGTACTGTTCAAGAATGTAATACGTCTGCAGCTGTAACAAGAATACGAATTTCAGTATTTATAGGAAGGACGGCTCGATTATCAACATCTAATAAACGGAAACCTTCTAATCCTATTTCGTTATAAGGTGTTATATATGAGTCAAATTCAATATTTAGGAAATCGGAATATTCATAACTTCAGTATCATTGATGACCAATTGTTTTTAAAGTAAGGGTTGGGTAAGCAACTTCATCTAGTAAATAAAGAAGACGTAAAGAAGGTAAAGCAATAAAAAGAAGAGTAATAGCTGGTAGAATAGTTCATACTGTTTCAATAGTTTGACCATCTAGTAAAAACCGATCAAGATTAGAATTATAAAATAAAGTTGCTATTACATAACTTACTAGAACTGTAATAATAATTAAAATTAAAAGTGCATGATCATGAAAATATGTTAATTGTTCTATTAAAGGGGAAGCACTATCTTGAAGACCTAAATTTGCTCATGTTGCCATTAATTTCTAACAAAAGGAATAGCCTTTATATATGGAGCTTAAATCCATTGCACTTATCTGCCATATTAGAATCCAGTTAGTATAGGTAATTCAGCATAACTATGTTCTGCAGGGGGCAGATTTTGGTATCATTCAATTGACGTACTTATTTGTAAAGGAAATAAAGCAATTCGATTAGCGGCTATTCTTTCTCAAACAATAAAAACTAATATAATTACACCAATTAAAGAGATTATGGAACCAATTGATGAAACTACATTTCATGTAGTATAGGCGTCTGGGTAATCAGAGTAACGTCGAGGCATACCTGCTAATCCTAAGAAATGTTGAGGGAAGAATGTTATATTAACTCCAATAAATATTGTAAGGAATTGGATCTTTAATCAGTGAGGGTTTATAGTAAGGCCTGTAAATAATGGGTATCATTGAATAAATCCAGCCATAATAGCAAATACTGCTCCTATGGATAACACATAATGAAAATGAGCTACTACATAATAAGTATCATGTAAAATGATATCTAAAGAAGAATTAGCTAGAACTACACCTGTTAATCCTCCAATAGTAAATAGGAAAATAAATCCTATAGCTCATAAGAGGGCTGGGCTATAGTTTAATTGAGTTCCATGTAATGTAGCTAGTCAACTAAAAATTTTAATTCCAGGAGGGACAGCAATAATTATAGTGGCAGAAGAAAAGTAAGCTCGTGTATCAACATCTATGCCTACAGTAAATATGTGATGAGCTCATACAACAAATCCTAATAAACCAATAGAAAGTATAGCATAAATTATTCCTAATGCTCCAAAGGCTTCCTTTTTACCTCTTTCTTGTCTAACAATATGTGAAATAAGCCCAAATCCTGGTAAAATTAAAATGTATACTTCAGGGTGACCAAAAAATCAAAAAAGATGTTGATAAAGAATAGGATCACCTCCCCCGGCTGGATCAAAAAATGATGTATTAAGATTTCGATCTGTTAGAAGTATTGTGATAGCCCCTGCTAAAACTGGTAAAGATAAAAGTAAAAGTAGAGCTGTAATTGCTACAGCTCATACAAATAATGGCATACGATCTAATGTTATTCCGTTAGATCGTATGTTGATTACAGTGGTAATAAAATTTACAGCACCTAAGATGGATGAGACTCCAGCTAAATGTAATGAGAAAATAGCTAAGTCGACAGATGCTCCAGCATGAGCAATTCCTGCAGATAGTGGAGGGTAAACTGTTCAACCTGTACCAGCCCCATTTTCCACTAGTCTACTTGCTAACAGTAAAGTTAGAGAAGGAGGAAGTAATCAAAAACTTATATTATTTATTCGGGGGAAAGCTATATCGGGAGCACCTAGTATTAAAGGTACTAATCAATTTCCGAATCCTCCAATTATAATAGGTATTACTATAAAAAAAATCATTACAAAAGCGTGAGCAGTAACAATTACATTATAAATTTGATCATCTCCAATTAAGGAACCCGGTTGTCCTAATTCAGCTCGAATTAAAAGACTTAGGGATGTTCCAACTATTCCTGATCATGCTCCAAAAATGAAGTATAAAGTTCCAATATCCTTGTGATTTGTTGAGAATAATCATTGTCGCGGTAGAATGGCTGAGATATAAGGTGATAGATTGTAAATCTATTTAGGAGGTATACCCCTCTTCTACCATAGTAAATAGCTTTATAGTCAATGATGATATTAGACTGCAATTCTAAAGGTGTAAGTGATCTTACTAAGGCTTAAAGATAGATACTTTATTTACAGCTTTGAAGGCTATTAGTTTAATTAACTTAAAGCCTTAGAAAATGTGGTATAGAGTTGCACAAATAACTAACCCTAAGGTTGAACATATTGTTAAGGTTAGGGCAGTTATGTGAGTGAAATTATTTTGTAAATAGGAATAATTTCATAAAGATTCAGAATAAGTTAATATAAAGGCTCCAAATCCTATTCGTAGATAGTAAAATAGAGTAATTAGTGTTATTACTACTATAATAGTAATTAGTAGGGTTAGATTAGCTTCAACTATAGATTGAATAATGATTCACTTTGGAAGAAATCCAATAAATGGAGGGAGTCCACCAAGGGATAGTAAAGTTATAAATAATGAAAATTTAATAACAGGGGGAGTAAAATTTAATGAAAAGATTTGATTAAAATAGAATAATTTAAATGAATGAAGTATGAAAATAATTGTAGCAGTTAAAAAAGAATAAATTATAAAATAAAGTCCTCATAAATTTTCCCCTAAGGTTAATGCTGCTACTAATCAACCTAAATGATTAATAGAGGAATAAGCAAGAATTTTACGTAATGAAGTTTGATTGAGGCCTCCTAAAGATCCAATAATTACTGATAAGATAATTGCTAAAGCAATAAAGATGTCAATTTTTAGATTATAAGAAAGTAATATTAATGGAGCAAGTTTTTGTCAGGTTATTAGTATAAGACCATTTATTCAGTTTAATCCCTCTATTACACCTGGGAATCAAAAATGGAAGGGAGCAGCTCCCATTTTTAATAATAAAGATGAATTAACTAAGGTAATTAAGAAAGGATTTCTAATTAATAATGATCTAGGGGATCTAAAAATTAGAGCAGCAAGAATAATTGTAAATAATAGTGTAGCAGAAGCTAGGGCTTGAGTTAAAAAGTATTTTAAAGAAGCTTCAGTAGATAATAAATTATTAGAATTAGTTATTAAGGGGATAAAAGATAAAAGATTAATTTCTAACCCTACTCATGCTCCAAATCATGAATTGGCTGAAACAGAGATTAAAGTACCACTTATTAATGTTATCAAAAATAAGAATTTGGTTGGATTATTTAGCACTAGAAAGAAGAGGAGTAAAACCTCTATAAATGGGGTATGAACCCATTAGCTTTATTAGCTTATCTTTCTTTATATTATATGTTCTAGTGTATGGTGCACGAAAGTTTTTGATACTTTCGGAAATAGTTCAAGTCTATTGGACATAATGAAGGTAAATATAATTTACATAATTTATCCTATCACGATAATCCTTTTATCAGGCACTTCATT